TATCACACCTATTTGTTTGAGTCGGGAGTTCCTCCTTTGATTCCACATGCCCTAACTCCACGAAGGGATGGAATAGACACTAATCTTACCAAGATATACTAGTATTCAATCCTGAAAGAGTTAAGGAAGTGCAGAAAGATAGACATTAGTCTTGGACTTCACCCCTGAGGAGAAAGATCCACCTCAGCTTGTCCTAGAGCTAGCCTCAGACTCTTAAGTTTATGTTAACCATACGGGTCTATCAACCGCCTCATTTGCAAGGCTAAGAAGAGCAATGAAAGAAGAAAAGCTGTTATAGCAAGGATTGATTCTTTTAGGAGCTAGCTTAGCCGGACTTCCTAGAATAGCCGTATCTGTATAATAGAAGAATAGAGCGAGGGTTGCTTTCCGTAACGGGCTACTAACTACGACTTTGCTTCCGCAGCACGTCGAAGGTCTTCGTCAGGTGTCGGAATCACATTTAGATTGTGGTCTATGAACTCAATACCAGATAAAGAAGCTGCGAACAACTGAAAGAATAGAGGGAAGGTTGCATTCACACTTCTCTCTTCGTCATTCTAAAGCAAGGAATGAAGTTGATCTTCCGGAATTAACAAAGATAGATGCCATTATCTTATATGTCATATCTATTTTAAAATAGGCCTGGTTCAACTCGACAGGATGGTGTTGGCCAAGAGTGACTAGCAACACGGAGTAGGGATGCCTTGAGGAATCGGTATCACCGGATGCCTAAATGCTTTAGTGATAACAGCCTTTATGATAACATTTATTTCAGCATTCGATTGAAACGAACTTTATCTTTGATACCCTATAAGATAGGGGAATTTCTTGAGTTTAGAATGCATTATAGTGTCAGACTCGTTATAAAATATCAGCGTAGATTTAACCGGGCTTCTTCTTTTTCTTAGCATTGTAGTTAGTAGGTTGCTTGGGATTATCGGCTTGATGTGCTGAGTTCTATTTTATCTTATTTATCTTTCGACAGGATGAAATGCTTCCTGCCGGTTTGACGAGAAAGAAAGACATTCCAGAAGCTTCACTTGTGCCTTAGTAGTCTCAAATAGGACCGAATCACAGAAAGAGAACGAGTGAGGAGCTCTCATTTCATTCCCAGCAGCTTGGCTGATAATGAGGAAACTAATTCTACCTTTACCGATTGGACTGGTCCAACATCTCCACAGGACGCCCTACCTGTTGGCGCAAGGGAATTTATTTAGGTAGGCTTTGCCCTGGGACCAAAGAACAAAGGGAAGCTCAGCTCTCACTACCAGTGAATGATGAAATGCCTCGACTTAGAAACCACAGCCCTTCTGTCGAGAGGAAAATCCTTTCAAGCAAGATAGAATCTTAGGGATGCCTTGCAGTTGAAGCCTCTGGGCTTAGCACTACTATGACCGAAGAAGACGATTGACTAAAGAGAAAGACTCCATGAGCCACTTCAGCACAAGGTATTGAATAGCCTATAAGAAAGAATTATCACAAGGAAAGAGACGCTCTGGAAGACCAGTCAGTGAATCAGCCCTTTCATTTCCCTTACAGACGAACTATAGAAGGAGACAGGCTTCCGACTTTCCAGAGTGAGCGCCATACATTACTATAGCACACACCGGTCCCCAAAGAGAAAGGCTTTCGTCCTTCCTGAAGATTATGGGAACTTTATTCTATTAATAGTTTATGAAATGCCGGCTAAGGCGATAAGGAAAAAGAGAGGGGTAAAAAAGGCAAAGCTGCAGGAGAAACCTCGCTTTCATGGATGCTCCAGTTACCGAAGATCCGGAAGAGCTCTGATTCCCAGTTCGTTAATCAATAGAAGATACCCACGGGTTACTTCCTTTATACACAGGAACGGAACGAGACCATTCAACATCCGAAGGACTCTACCGCTGGAACGACCGATGCCTGATTCATTGCTCGCTCACAACCCCGGTTTGCACTCCGATAGAAAAAACGAAGGGAGTTGAAGAGTAAGAAAAGGGCTTACCCTTAGACCTGACCAAGATAAGTAAAACCGGTAGCCGAAAGAAAGGTCCCTCGAGCTTTATTAGTAGTTACACGAGTGCTCAGATCAATACCGAAACACATATAGAGTGCCTGGTCTTTAAGCCCGATAATGCCACAAAGAAAGAGCACAAGCAGGAATCCCTGCACCGAATCCATACCGAAGAGACTTGAAAAAGTCTCAAAGAGACGATCTACACCGAAAAGACATTAGGAGCACTCATTCCTTGTACCCGGGGAACTTATTCATAAGGGAGGGGATCTACACCAGAAAAGGAGTTTACGGCCGGTTCCCATATAGACACTATGGCCCACCCTTTCTTTGAACCTTGTCAATGATCGAACTTAAAGATATGAACTGAGTGCCATTTGATGAGTAACTGAGAACAAGGGAGAGGGATATGGAAAGGATGAAGTAATGAAAGACGAAGTCATTGCTAGTAGTAACGACTTGTCACGATCCATTGGTTCATATAAAATCCATGTCCTAGGTGTATCAAAAAACATTCTTTTCGCTAAGCGTATATAATAAAATAGAGTGAAAGGTCCACCCCGAAAGGGGGTACTAACTAACAGCTGAGTCCTCTCCGAACCGCAGGAGATAGTTGCCCATCATACGGCTCACCAACTTAACTTGCCTCTATGGGAGACTCGCTCCGGGCAGGTTCGGATTACAATACACGGCTCTACGAAGGAAAGGGTTGGGAACGTTTTAAATATTATTATTTTTCCGCGATGAGAAATGCAAGACGAAAAAGGAACCCATCTTTTCGACTGGGAAATGCAAGTCTGTTTTGTCCACTTTCTCCATCCCTCTCTATCAAAATGATAAAAAAGGAAGGCGAGCTTGCTTCTTATTCTCGTGTTCGATCTCTTCCATCTCTGCCCCGCTCGTTGTCACCTATGTTGAAGAAAGGTTTGGAACCCTGTAGAGAATTAGGAGGGGCCAAGGATCTTCCTCTCAACAGTGCTTCTCGGGGCTCCACTCTCCCCCCCCTGAATAAGTAAGGCCCCGTTAGCCTGGGCGAGGGGATAGGGAATAAGGATGGAAGCCCCCTTAACTCTGCCAGGGACTGGACAGGGGTTAGCTCTGTAAATGTGTAGAGCCGAGTGTAGTGTGGTGTAGTAGTTGGCACTTCTAGGCCCCTTCCCGGCTACTGGACCACTCCAGTTCTTTGGGTACTACGGACCCTCTGCCATCCATTGCAGCAGAGCCGTTTCATGAGCGGGGGGGGGCTAAGCGCAGTTCTTTGAATCAAACGTTGAATGAAATCGATTATTTTTTAGATATCAAAATAAAAATAGGATAGGATAGATGGATGGATCTATCTTTCTATTAATATATATATATGACTTAAAAAAATGGATTTCTTTAAGTAGCGTAGCAAGAAGCCCCCAATCCTTCCTTGATTTGGCCAGGAAAGACTGCACTGCTTTGGGCCCAGGAAGCGAAGGGAATGAGCTCGGCTGCTTATCCTCCACACTTATTTTTTATCTCCGTGCCCCTTTCGCATGCGCTTCGCGCGCCATTGGCGCTTTGCTCTCCTCTTATTCTTCATTGGACGGTTCGGATGGACTTCGCCGTTCTTTCCCAACAAAAATAGAAAAGGCTGTATCACATCGAGATGTCGATTCGTTTTCCGCCCCCAATGAGATGGGGAATTTGTAACCCCCTATTTTTACTTTTGTTTGGACCCTTCATCTTTCTGAATGGAGGCCCGGCTCGCGTCGTTCCAACAACCGGCGGGGAGCACCTCAGTATACGATCGCGCGCAGTAACTGGGAGTCCTTTTTTTTTACACCTAAGGCAAACTTCAATTCACCAAACCAAGGTTCATCTCGTGTAGTGATTGTGGACTCGTACAAGGATATTGAGTAGACGGTTGATGTTTCAGACTCGACCCTATCTTTCGTAGCATGCATTCCCATCGGTGTCGCAACTGATTCGGTAAGCTACGTGTCCGGTGCACGGAGAACTGCCTTCGGTCCCCCAAACTGACTGACTCGTGGCAACCTTCCGGCCGCCCAACAACCTATAACGCTAGTCACTACTCCCACTGGGGCTAGGAAGTAAGCCCCACAACCCAAAGCGGCGAAGAACAAATAGAATTTGCTACAAAAGCCGGCTAACGGGGGTATTCCTACGTATGAGAACATAGTAATGGAGAAGGTTATAGCCGAAATAGGATTCGTTTTGGCTAGAGCGCCCAAATCTGCTATATATTTGACACGGGTTTGCCGTAATGCTAAAACTATGGCGAATGCATCTATCGTCATTAATGCATAAATAAAGATACCAATTAGTAGTGATTGAATTCCTTCTATGGTTCCACATGAGAACCCAGTACGAATATAACCTACATGTCCAATTGAACTATGAGCTAGAGGTCTTTTTACTTTCGTTTGGGCCATGGCGGCCAGTGCTCCTAAAATCATAGAAGCAATGCTGCAGAAACAGAAGATTTGTTGCAATGTAGCTCCATAGGAACCATAAATAGAAACACGTGAAATATTAGCAAAAATAGAAATTTTAGGCGCAATAGAAAGGAATGCTGTAACCGGGGTGGGTGAACCCTCATAGATATCAGGTGCCCACATATATAGAGTCAAAAGAGATATGGAGTCCGAAGGGGAGGGGGGTTTTCTTCGGGGCTTGAGAGATGGAATAGATAGGGCCCAAAAAGTGTTGAATTCGCCGCTGGGGAATTAACACGAAAGGGAACGAAGAATTATCGACGAAAAATAAAGTGCTCTCTGAACCGAACGTGAAAGTAGTTTTCCATCAGACGGCTGTTCCCGTAACTCCACTCTCCACTTGGATTATATATCCAAAAAGGTCCGCTCTTGGCCATTCCACACGCTGCCTAGCAGAGGCGTGGTTATCTCAAGTGGATTCTCTCTTTTTTAGTAGATGCCGAACCTGCTGTGCTGCCCCATTGACTAAGAAGGGGGCGGACGCACTACATGGACCCCTTCCTTTCTGTTGTTGCCAGCGCTTTCCC